TCCCTCTATCTTCTATTCTTTATATCTATTGAATAATTGAATAAGATCATCTTTCTCCTTATATGCTGTCTGCGTAACTATCTGGTCAGGCCAAACAGTGTCAGGCCGCGAAGCTGGTCGCTGAATATCCTGAGCTGAGTGAAGCAGATAGAGACGAGCGGGAGAGTGATGGTATCTTAGCTAAAAAGCATATGAAAGGAAGGGGATAATAAAGGGTAATGAAGCTCTGCCTATCAATGGATAAGGTTTCAGGGTAGAATTCATGATAGCTGGATTGACGAGTCAGCTTATCGAAAAAAGAAAGGAGACTTGAAAGCCGGACAGGCGGATCAAGAGCGATTCCCCTAAAGAGCGAAAGCGAGTCATCAAGCAAAGACTGCACTGCCGGGATAGGCTTTGAGTAATGATCTAGAACTACTTCGGTGAGATGATAAGCAAAAGCAATGGAAGACTGAAAGCGAGTAGTCAAGTGAGAGAGATCCGCCTTGAAGGGGCCCGCTTCACCACTCTCCTCTCTCCCACGAACAGAAGAAAAGGCCTAACTCTACTCCTTCAGTCTTGCGGCATAGATTCACCATGTGCATGATGAGCAAGATGTATGGGCGATCCCTATATGGAGGGAGACCTGAGATGAGATGTGTGCCTACAAAATGACCAGGGAATAAACTGATCGAGACAAGGCCCGATACGAACTGACAAACGAATATACCAGCAGCAGCCATAGCACCAGTAAAAAAGCAGTAGTTGGAGTTTCTCCGGCTTTCTTCCCTGCCTCTATATGAATTCTTCCTAGCCGCAAGGGACAGAGCCTTCCAGTGCCTGCGATCAAGTTCTATAACTTGCTTCCAATGCGAGGCCTGCCTATCTCCCAAGGCAACCCCTGAATCTCTTACAACCGGAGTTTTTCCTTTTTAAGTTTTTAAGGGAAAGTAGGACACGTTACATTCAAGCGAGTGCTCCAGTGAGTTCCTTATTAGAGTAGAGTCTTTTCCAACCATTGGAAGTTCTCCTTCAGACATTAGGAGTTATAGTTTTCTTAATCGAGGTGGAGTAGCTTTCGATGTCGTACCAGCCTCAAAAAATTCTATCCATTCAGCCGAACCAATTGCAGTACTCAGATCTGAGCGCATAGATCTCTCTCTGGGCCTATCTAATAGCATATCTGGAAGTGATAGGATATCTTATGATGACATCTTTTCTGGTATATCTGTTAGCGCTTTCGACTTCTCATCTTTCAGATGTGATGTAGCCGTTCGATCAAAGAAGGAAAATCCAGCTGATAAGTTAGAGATAACTAGTTTTAGGTTCCGGTTCTCGAGCAGGTGAGTTTGAAAAAGGCTCAGCCCTTCTCTTTTCGAACTCGTTCTAGTTGCTTTTCCCTCTTTTTTTGTAAACTCAGATAGTTCTTCTGTGTTTAAGGCAAAAAAGAAAGATATATCAGCAGTTCCTTTTGTAAGCTAAGCCCCTAACGATGGTAGTTGCAGTGGAGGTTCTAAGTTATCCTGTTGTGAGCAAAAAGTTGGAAAGCCTTGAATTGAAAAGAAGTCTTAGGCATCTTTTCCAAGAGGGTTCGCGGGCAAGCTGAGATGGCCGTGGGGGAGGGAGGCTAGGGAAGGGTGACGATTGAAGCTATTCCGCCCCTAGAAGCAAGCCAAGTTTCTTTTGTTGTAGCAGCAGGAGAATTCTTGAAAGCAGAGAATCCGATACATCAAGAACAAACCGAGGTGGAAGAAGACTGTCCTAAAGTAGTATTCCCTATTGAAAGTTCAGCTCGGCGAAGCGAAAAAGAAAGTACTTTTTTTGAAGCAAAGAGTATCCTTGGAAAAGTACCGCGGTGCAGAACGTCTTCTTTCGTTGATTGCCCGCAAATATGCCTGTGTATTCTCATCCCAACTAAGAAGCCCTTTTGGTCCCGCAGGCCCATCTTCTTATTAGCCCCAGGCTGATCATTGGTCTACCCGTCCCGAGATCTCCAATCTGAGGGACAAGCAGTCACTGCAGGCTCTAAGCGTAAGAGCATGGGGGCCAAGATAGACACGTAGCGATATTCTTTCGTGGAACGAAGGCAGTGAATCATAACCAGCAGCTTGAGTACTTAGTTAAGGACCCAGCCCTTATACCGATTCTTCTCCGGCTCCACCAACAGCCCTTATCAGCTGCTATGGTTCCCTTCCCGAATTCGAATCTCTATCTCTTAAGTTCTTCACACTAGCTGGGTCTGGACCCACTTATATTAGCCCGGAGCGATCACCAAGCGGAGTTAAAAAAAGGGGACTTGACATGTCAAAACATCGCTCGCGAGCTCAGAACGAACGAAGTGGTAGTCAACTTCTATGTGCTTAGAGCGGGCATGGAACACAGGATTGGCCGCCAAGTGTGTAGCGCTAGCATTATCACAGTGCAGTCTAAATTGATAGCGAAATGGCACCGCTAGATCGCGTAGCAAGTAAGAAAGCCATAACAGTTCAGAGGTAGTAAGAGCGAGTGCCTTGTACTCTGC